AGGAATCCGAAAATGAAGAGAGAAACAAAGAATATTACTACTGTGTAAACAAAGAGTTTGAGAGTAAGCATTACACAATCTCCAAGATCATTTTTTTTTGTAAAAAGAGAATAGATTCTCTATTTTTATACCATATATCCCATAATTAATTTGAATTTGATTTGACGTCTAAACCCCAAAAAGTTTTTCAAAATCGAAAACAATTTTTCGAATTGTAAACCAATCAGTAAAAAAATGAAGCTAGTATTATCTTATATATTATTATCTTACTTATCCATAATTTTCTTATAATCTACTTGTTGATCTTATGGAGGATGAAAATCCGCTTTTTCAGTTACGAAAAAGAGTTATAATCGGAAAACGAGGCGATATGGATTGTATCGATTCAAAAAATTGAATGTTTTAATCAAGGGTTCATATGGCAAAACTTATCTGATTTTATCAATTATTTCGTATTAAAATATTAGAATCATTTTTCTCGAAAAAATAATTCATTGTTCTAGGACACGATGAAAGAGCTCATCGAAAACTTACAGCAGCTTGCCAAACAAAGGCTAATAGAAAAAAGAGTAAAGGTATGACTGGCATAAAATCTACGATTGGACTCAAAAAAGCGTAAGCCTCCGGTAATTTGGCGAATAAAAAACTACTCGAATAAAGGGCAGAATTAAGACAGATCAAACTAAAGGTATTAAGCATAACAGACATTTTTTTTTTTTTATTGCATTTTGATTGAGTTATTGATAGAAAGAAAAAATGAAGAAAAAAGGCCTTCTTTTTTTTTTGAACTTACTCACTCAATCAAAAAACCTTCTACTCTCCGTCGAGAATAGAAGAAATTCTACTTTCATAGAATATCTTAATGGAATTCTATGTAATGATCAATAAATTCATTTGAATTCTATACCTACATCTATCAAAATACTAACAACGGAATCGAATCAATTTTTTAGATATTTGGCCTGGAATTGACGAACAATCAATAACAATATTAGTGTTTATTAGTGTAGAATAGAAATATAAGTGGGGCGTGGCCAAGTGGTAAGGCATCGGGTTTTGGTCCCGCTATTCGGAGGTTCGAATCCTTCCGTCCCAGAGCATATGGAGTTTAAGATTGCATTTTTTGGTTTCTATTAACTAAATAATTGGATTCTTTCGGCTAATGATTTTAACAAAAATGAATCTTTTCTTTTTTCCCATTTCATCAAATGAAAGGAAGAGAAGTATTTAAATGACACACGGATACAAGTGAATTCCTTGGAGATTTAGGCAAGATGGGGTTATAGATTACATACACTGATTTGAATTCCAAAAAAAGAGTGCCCTTTATATACAATACATCCCCAATGTATTTCTAGATAATATAGAAGGAGAGTAGTTATTTTTTTTTTATCCCGCAAAAGAAAGTTGATTTTCCAACCTATCGTTTAATTTTGATTTATTTTTTTGATTCTTTATTTTTTATTAAATTAATGGTCGAACTTAAAAAGAAACGTGGATTTGTATTTCTTAGGGATATTTCCGTTATTGTAAAAAAAGAAGTATTACATTACTCAAAATATCTTATAATAACTTAAAATTTATTCCATACCCATGTATTGGCTGTTCTGACTGAACCAATGACTATTCATGATTTCATAATTGAATTAACCGCATACCGGTTCCAAATTTGAGGAATGTTATGGTAAAACTTCGTTTGAAACGATGTGGTAGAAAGCAACGTGCGACTTGAAGGACATGATCTGTTGTGGATTCTTAGTATCCATCATTCTCTAATAAAGGATGCTCTTGACTCGACATCCTTTGTTCTGTTCCACTCGAACCTGCGTTGTATTTTTTTTTGGGGTGGAATGAAACTAGTACATGATGGAGCTCGAGGAATAAAGTATTGAGCTATTTCTCAAGGGAAAAGAGAAGGGTCTAGGGTTAGTGTCAATCAATAAGCCGAACCAACTTCGTAAGTATATCTTTGACAGAAAAATCGAAAGGATAAAAAACAAGTTTCAAATCCCAAAGGAAAATTGTTTAGTGGAATTGCTAAAATCTTTTCGATAATATGATAATTATATATATATCGTCGGGAATCCGACGTCCGTATGATTCTATTCTTTGAATCGACGTCCGTATGATTCTATTCTTTGAATCGACGTCCGTATGATTCTATTCTTTGAATAGAACGAAATAACAAAAAAGGCATGTTGCTGCCATTTTTGAAAGTATTCATAATCAACGAAGTAATGTCTAAACCCAATGATTCAAAAAAAAAAAAGAAAAATTTCCGGAACAAGGAAATACCTTTTTAATTGTTAATTGTCGTAACACTTGGATTTGGATCAGAATTCAGAATTCAAATCGATTCGAAATGAGACAAAATGGTATTTGAGACTGCTCAAAAAATGAAATGCAATAAGGATTTTCTTTTGAGCTATTCAACTTGAGTTATGAGTATCCAAATGATTTTTTTTAGGAAATAAAGAAATGAAAAGGACTTAATTCTTAGTCTAATTCATTTGATGATTTTATGGGCTTATTTGATCGGGCATTATAATTTATATATACCTAACTTTGAATCATTTTTCTCGAGCCGTACGAGGAAAAAACCTCCTATACGTTTCCAGGGGGGGTGTTGTTGATCTAATCTATCCCAATGAGCCGTCTATCGAATCGTTGCAATTGATGTTCGGTGCCGAAGAGAGGGAAGAAATTTGCAGAAAGTGGGTTTTTATGATCCGATAAAAAGTCAAACTTATTTAAATGTTCCTCTTATTCTAGAGTTTCTTGAAAAAGGTGCTCAACCTACAGAAACTGTTTATGATATTTTAAAGAGGGCGGAGATTTTTAAAGAATTTCGACTTAATCAAACGAAGTTCAATCAATAATTAAATAAAAAACAAAGATAATGCGGTTGGGGTTGGAGTTTGGTAGAACTTTTTTTCTTCTTTTTCTATTCTTGTAGATTTCTTATGTAGTGCCAATCCAACAAAAAATTTTTCTTATATAATTAATTTGACTTTTTCAACTTCGATTTCAAAAATTTCTATATCATATATTGAAATTATTAAAATAATATTAAATAAAGAAATTCTATTAAGATTTATATTTTTTTCTATTGACAATAGTATATTGAACAAATATAATTGAATTTTGAAGTCAATAGAAATAGAAAAAATGAAATGATTTATTTCGCTCTTAGGTCCCAAAAATGGATTTTTGATTCAAGGGTGTGTTATATTTTTGCGGTATAGAATTTGGATCCAAAAAATGGATAATAATATTGGGTCTATAAATAAAATAGATTTTCTCTAAGAAATTTTTTGATTCTCATCTGATCTGTTTGCTTTTATGTTCGGAATCGATTCAAAATTTTGTTTGGATTTCTTGCTAATTCGAAGTTTTGATTCCATTCCATTTTTTTTTTATCTCGATTGTATCTACATAACATATCTATTTATTTTTGGGGTTGCTAACTCAATGGTAGAGTACTCGGCTTTTAAGTGCGGCTAGAATCTTTTACATATTTGGATGAAGCAAGGAATTCGTCTACATCATTGGTAAAGTTTATAAGACCACGACTGATCCTGAAAGGAAATGAATGGAAAAAAGAGCATGTCGTATCAATATAAAATTCGGAAAATATTTCATTCTTACCAAATCAAATTGATATACAATTCGATTTGAATTATTGCAAGGAAACGAAATGCATTTAAAGTTGGGTCGATTGAATAAATGGATCGAACCTTATGGCTCAAATTCTGAGGAAAGAAAGAACAACGAGTTTATTTTCATAATTTGAATGATTTCCCGGTCTAATTAGATGTTAAAAAAAATTAGCGACTGATGCGGGAAAGGAGTCTCCCACGAGTGGATACTTTGTTTTTTATAGTGAATCCTAATTATTCGATTATCTATTATACATAAGGGGATAGCGATGAATGTGTAGAAGAAAGAGTATATTGATAAAAATTTTAGTCTAAATTCCAAAATCAAAAGAGCGATTGGGTTTAAAAAATAAAGGATTTCTAACCATCTTATTAGATGCAACAAAAATAGAGAGTCTGCTGATGAATTTACCCATCCCCGAGGTATCTATTATTTCATAATAAAATATCTTGTTTTGACTGTATCGCACTATGTATCATTTGAGAACCCAAGAAACCCGCTATTTTTACTTTTGTTTTCGGTTTCATTTGAAATGGAAAAATTCCAAGGACATATACAACTAGATAAGTCTTGGAAACATCACTTTTTCTATCCACTTATCTTTCAGGAATATATTTATGCATTTGCATATGATCATCGTTTAACTAAATCAATTTTGTTGGAAAATGCGGGTGACAAGAAATACAGTTTACTAATTGTAAAACGTTTAATTAGTCGAATGTATCAACAGAATCATTTGATTCTTTCTGCTAATGATTCGAGCCAAAATGATATTTTGGGGTACAAGCACAAAACGAATTTGTATTCGCAAATGATGACAGAAGGGTTTGCTGTCATTGTCGAAATTCCATTTTCCCCACTATTACTAGCCTCCCGAGGGGAAAAAGAAGAAAAAGAAATAGTAAAATCTCATAATCTCCAATCTATTCATTCAATATTTCCTTTTTTAGAAGACAAATTCTTCCATTTTAATTATGTGTTAGATATATTAAGCACTTATCCTGCTCATCTAGAAATCTTGGTTCAAACTCTTCGCTATTGGTTGAAAGATGCTTCTTCTTTGCATTTAGTAAGATTTTTTCTTTATGAGTCTCGTAATTTAAATAGTCTTATTACTCCAAAGGAATTCATTTCCTTTTTGAAAAAAAGAAATCAAAGATTATTCTTGTTCCTATATAATTTCCATGTATGCGAATACGAATCCTTTTTTGTTTTTCTCCGTAACCAATCTTCTTATTTACGACCAACTTCTTTTGGAAACCTTATTGAACGAATTCATTTCTACGGAAAACGAAAATATCTAGTAAAAGTTTTTACTAAAGATTTTGGGGTTATCCTAT